ATTATAAAATGTTGAATTTTTTAGCATTGAGGAATTTTCAAAAATTTCAATCGAGTTATTTGGGCTAATATTTGGGTGATTTATGCGATGGGCTAACGCGGCATGCATGTATATATATATAATGCGATGGCTAACTCATACCCCAACTTGTTAGTCTGCACGTTCTCGAACCTTCCTTGGTTTCGGGGTTTGACAAGGATAACAGGATTTGCTGAGCGTAGGGGGTAGGGGGGTTTGTCGCGCAGAAACCAAAAGGGGGGCATATATATAAGGGTAAGTTGAAGAAGGAATAGATATGTTATGCACTTGAGTTATTAATATGTAATTCTTAAGTTATGTCTTTCAATAATTAACCTACTTTAACTGTTACCAAGGGAAGAGTACAACCTTAATATATTTGTTGCGCCTGCACTCTGAAATGTAATTGAAAGGAAACCAAAAAAGAGAACCCTATGCATATAAAAGAATGCCCGGCATGTTGGGTAACGAGGAGTATGTAATTACACCATTAACCGTATGCAGGAACAATGAGATAAGTGTGGGAAAAACAGTTAAGTACGTGAAAGAGATAACCAGATACAAGGAATAATTCACGAAATACAACACCTACAGTTTGTGTCCCTGATTCTATCATTAATAATATGCCTTTATTTCAACCAGTTGGTGGTCTCTTACTACATTAAGATTCTTAAAATAAATCTTAGTTGGGTATTTCGAGGAAAAATGTGAGTGCCATTTTTAGGGGAATAATCTATTTCCCAGGTTAATATAAATTATTTCTGAGTTTTAATATTTAGCTTATGTACGTTTAGGACGATAGTACTTGCTTTGGGGTTAAAATAATTTAATGGTGATAATACATATATGGGTACTATTGCATAATGTAATATTATGCATATAATGTACTATACCATACATGTTACTATCAGAAGATAGTTTAATTTAGAATTCTGGCTTTGGGAGCCAGGGGTGGGAGTTAAAATCTCCCTTTTCTGGGCGCTAGGGAGGAATTTAACCTCCGATCTTCGGATTACAAGACCGATGCTTTTAGGCTAAGCTACTAGGGCAAGCTCATTTTAATGCTTTATTTTCCAGTCAGCCCGCCACTGGGACGAGGATAAGGAAAAGTGCAAAATACAGAATTGAAGCGACTTGGCCGATAACAACATATGGGTGTTCTACGGGCATGCCTCCGATTCATGTTAAAATAAGTATATCTGCTACGAGAGTTCAGAATAAGAATTGTGTCAGGGGGCGGAATGTTAGGCCTCGTTGTTTTGAGGTGTGTAAAATTGGGACCACTATAAGAATCAGAATAGAAAATAATAGTGCAAGGACACCTCCTAGTTTATTGGGGATGGATCGTAGAATGGCGTAAGCAAATAGGAAGTATCACTCGGGTTTGATGTGGGGCGGGGTAACTATTGGGTTTGCGGGGGTAAAATTGTCTGGATCTCCCAGCAGGTTGGGGGAGAACAGTGCTAATGCTGTGAGGGCTAGAAGCATTAGAACAAAACCAAGAAGGTCCTTGTAAGAGAAGTATGGATGGAAGGAGATCTTGTCTGCATCAGAGTTTAGTCCGGCTGGATTATTTGATCCTGTTTCGTGTAAAAACAGCAGGTGGAGGACGGTTGCGGCGGCAATAACGAATGGCAGGAGGAAGTGAAAGGCGAAGAATCGTGTGAGTGTTGCGTTATCTACTGAAAAACCGCCTCAAATTCATTGGACAAGGGTATCCCCTATATAAGGGACTGCTGATAAAAGATTGGTAATTACCGTGGCTCCTCAGAATGATATTTGGCCTCATGGTAGGACATAGCCAACGAAGGCTGTCATTATAACCAACAGGAGTAGAACTACCCCGATGTTTCAGGTTTCTTTGTAGAGGTACGATCCGTAATAAAGCCCTCGGGCAACGTGCATATAAATGCAGATGAAAAAGAATGATGCTCCGTTGGCGTGTACGTTACGGATAAATCAGCCGTAGTTTACGTCTCGGCAGATGTGGGCAACTGATGAGAATGCAGTTGAAATGTCTGAGGTGTAGTGTATAGCCAGGAATAATCCTGTTAAGATTTGAGTAATCAGGCAGAGTCCCAGTAGGGAGCCAAAGTTTCATCATACTGAAATGTTAGATGGTGTTGGTAGGTCAACTAGTGCGTCATTAGCGATTTTTATTAGCGGGTGGGTTTTTCGTAGGCTTGCCATTAGTTCTTGTAGTTGAACTACAACGGTGGTTCTTCAAGTCACTGGTCTCGGTTAAAGTCCGAGCAAGAATTATGACCTATTTTATGTTTATGTTACTGGTGGCTTTAATTGTGGGGCTAATTGCTGTTGCTTCAAATCCCACCCCATATTTTGCTGCTCTGGGGTTAGTGGTAGCAGCGGGAGTTGGGTGCGGGGTTTTAGTTGGGTGTGGGGGGTCTTTTTTATCTTTGGTTCTTTTCTTAATTTATCTAGGGGGCATACTAGTGGTGTTTGCCTATTCAGCGGCTTTGGCTGCTGAGCCCTTTCCGGAAGCCTGGGGAAGCCGATCTGTTGCAGGGTATGTGTTAGTTTACTTATTAGGCGTGATTTTAGCAGGTGGTATGTTTTGGGGTGGGTGATATGAAGGTTCTTGGGTAATTATTGATGGGTTGAAAGAGTTTTCAATATTACGTGGGGACGTTAGTGGTGTAGCTGTCATATATTCTTTTGGCGGGGCCATGCTGGTTCTTTGTGCTTGAGTGTTGCTTCTAACACTTCTTGTAGTGTTGGAGCTAACTCGAGGGCTAAGTCGTGGCACTCTTCGGGCTGTTTAAATAATTGTTAAAAGGACGGCCAGGGTTAAGGTTAATAGGAAGATGGTTAGGTATGTTTTAATTATCCCTCGTTGGATGTCACTTGTGACTTTTGATATTATCATTTGTGTAAGTGCTAACCCTTTTGGCCCCGAGATCTCGAACCATGTTTGGTCGAGCTTAGTGGCGATTGATTGTCCTAAGGCCAGGTTAAGTTTCGGGGGTAGTCGATGAATTAATGATGGAAAGTATCCTAGTATGTTTGAGAAATTATGCAGGTGCATTGTTGGGGTAATTTTAATTTGTTTATTGGTTATGGCCGTCAGTTCCATGGCTACTAGGAGTCCGACAATGGTAACCATGAGGGCTGCCATTTTTAGGGCCAAGGGTATAGTTATAGTGGGTGTTTTTGAGGGCAGGAAGTTGGATGTAATAATAAGTCCTGCAATAATGCTTCCTCAAGCAAGTCGTTTAATAGGGTTAATTACTAAGGGGTTGTTTTCATTAATGGGGGATAGGGGGAGGAACCGTGGGGATCCTATAGTTACAAAGAATACGACTCGGAAGCTGTAGACTGCGGTGAAGGATGTGGCAATTAGTGTAAGAGTTAGGGCTCAGGCGTTAAGGTGAGAGGTGTTTAGGGCTTCAATAATGGCGTCTTTTGAAAAGAACCCGGCCAGGAATGGAGTTCCTGTTAGTGCTAAACTGCCAATTGTGAGGTAGGTTGAAGTAGCGGGTATCAAGTTGTGGAGACCCCCCATTTTTCGGATATCTTGTTCGTCATTTAGGCTGTGAATAATTGAGCCCGAGCATAGGAACAACATGGCCTTGAAAAAGGCGTGTGTGCAGATGTGAAGAAATGCCAGCTGTGGCTGATTAAGCCCAATTGTAACCATTATCAGACCTAGCTGACTCGATGTTGAGAAAGCTACAATTTTTTTGATGTCATTTTGGGTTAGGGCGCAGGTAGCTGTAAATAGTGTTGTAAGTGCGCCGAGGCAAAGACAAATTGTCAACGCAGTTTCGTTACCCTCTATGAGAGGGTGAAGGCGAATTAGTAGAAAAATCCCGGCAACTACTATTGTGCTAGAATGGAGTAGGGCAGACACTGGCGTAGGGCCCTCCATGGCAGAAGGTAGCCACGGATGAAGGCCAAATTGGGCCGATTTTCCTGTTGCTGCTAGAATTAATCCAATTAACGGGACCGTCATGTCAAAATTTTTTGATAGAAAGAAGATTTGTTGAATTTCTCAGGAGTTTAAATTTATCGCGAATCAGGCCATGCTGAGGATTAATCCAATATCTCCTACCCGGTTGTAGATAACAGCCTGAAGGGCTGCTGTATTAGCGTCCGCTCGGCCATATCATCACCCGATTAATAAAAAGGATATAATCCCAACCCCTTCTCACCCAATAAATAGTTGAAATATATTATTAGCGGTGACGAGGGTGATTATAGCTACTAAAAATAGTAGTAGGTATTTGAAAAACCGGTTCATATTAGGGTCCGAGTGTATATACCATAGTGCAAACTCTAAAATCGATCAGGTGACGTACAGGGCAATAGGGGTGAAAATAAGGGAGTAGTGATCAAATTTAAAGCTAATGTTCGTGTCAAATATGTGTGTGTTTATTCAGTGTCAGTTTGTAGTAATGCTCTCCGCCCCCTGATCTAAAAAGATTATGAGTGGAAGAAGACTGATAAAGAATGCGGTGCTGACAGCAGTCTTAACATGTGTGTCTGCTCAGTTAGGGTGTTGGGGCTTTGGGTTTAATGTTATTAGTAGCGGGATGATGAGGATTGTGATAACTAAAATAAGTGAGGAGGATATAATTAGTGTTATTGAATTCATAGCTTCCACTTGGATTTGCACCAAGAGTTTTTGGTTCCTAAGACCAATGGATGAGCTGTTATCCTTCAGAAGCGTGAGGAAGCCGCGGAGTTTAACCGCGGTGCATAAGGATTAGCAGTACTTACTGGTTTCTGTCCTTCCTTGGTGAGTAAGGGGACTTTAACCCCTGTCTTTAGAATCACAATCTAATATTTTAGTTAAACTATACTTACTAGTAACATCATCCTCACATAAGTTCCGGTTTTGCTACAAGGAGAATTACAGGGATCAGGTGAAGGGCTATTAATAGGTGTTCCCGGGTGTGGAATGGTGGGAGGTTCATGATGTGGCCTGGTGTTGGGCCTCGTTGAGTTATTAGAAATAAGTAGAGGGAGTAGCCGGCTGTAATTAATGTGCCCGTTCCTGTCAGTGCAATAGTCCACGGGGATCAGTTAAAGAGGGTTGTGATAATTATAAGTTCCCCTATTAGATTAGGTAGCGGAGGGAGGGCCAGGTTAGCCAGATTGGCAATGAACCATCAAACTGCTGTTAGTGGAAAAATTATCTGTAGTCCTCGGGCAAGTACTATGGTACGACTGTGTGTCCGTTCGTAGGCCGTGTTAGCTAGACAGAAAAGTATTGAGGATACTAACCCGTGGGCGATTATAAGGATGATTGCTCCTGAAAAGCCTCACGGGGTCTGAATTAGGATGCCACCTGCTACAAGTCCTATATGGCTGACTGATGAGTAGGCGATTAGGGATTTAAGGTCTGTTTGTCGTAGGCAAATAGACCCGGTCATAATAATACCCCATAATGCCAGGATAATGAAGGGGTAGACTAGTTGTTTTGAGAGCGGGTCTAGTATAATTATTATTCGTATTATACCATACCCTCCTAGTTTAAGGAGCACGGCTGCTAGTACTATAGACCCTGCTACTGGAGCTTCTACATGTGCTTTTGGGAGTCATAGGTGAACGCCGTAGAGCGGTATTTTTACTAGAAATGCGACTAGACAGGCGGCTCATCAGATTTTATGGCCTCAGGAGTCTAATAGGAGTGGTTGCGAATATTGGATTACTAATATGGAGAGGGTCCCTGTGGACTGCTGTAGGAGGAGTAGCGCGACAAGGAGCGGCAAAGAGCCTGCTAGTGTGTAAAACAGAAAATATGTGCCGGCATTAAGTCGCTCGGTTTGGTTGCCCCACCGAGTAATAATAATTAAGGTCGGGATGAGTGTGGCCTCAAACATGATGTAGAACATGATAATTTCAGTAGCACCGAAGGCTAAGATTAGGAAAGTTTGTAAGGACGTAAGAAGCGTAATGTAAAGGCGTTGTCGGCTGATAGGTTCGGGGTTAATGTGGTTTTGGCTGGCTAAAATCATAAGTGGAAGAAGCCAGCAGGTTAATACTAGAAGGGGGGTTGATAAGGGGTCTGTGGCCAGGTACATATTAGAGGTGGCTCACCCTGTCTCGGATGTTCATTTCAGCCATGTGAGGCTAATGAGGGCAATCGAAAGGCTGTGGGTGATTGTGGCTGTCCATAACCATTTTGGGGAAATTAGTCAGATTGTTGGAAATATTATGATTGTCGGGATTAATACTTTTAACATTGTAGTAGGTTTAAGTTTTGTAGGCGGTCTGTCCCGTGGGTTCGGGCCGTGGCTACTAGAAGTGCTAGTCCTGTGCTTGCTTCACAAGCGGAGAAGGCCAGAAGAAGCATGGGCGCAGTGGAGAAGCTAGTAGACTCGAATTGTAGTGCTCACAGGGCTAGTGCAATAAATAGGGATAGTATTATACCCTCTAAGCATAGAAGCGCAGATAGCAGGTGGGTACGGTGAAATGCTAGTCCTATTAGGCCAAGAATAAATGCTGAACTGAAGCTGAAATGTACTGGTGTCATAAGGGGGTCGTGGACTTAAACCACAATTTTCTGAGCCGAAATCAGAGGTCTTATTTTGGACTAACCCCCTTATTCTGCTCATTCTAAGCCCCCTTGGGTTCACTCATAAACCAACCCTAGGGTTAGTAAAATCAGGACTGTGGTTGCTCAAAAGAATGTTCCTGTAGGGTTGTGAAGTTGATCTCCTCAGGGTAGGGGGAGAAGGAGGGCAATTTCTAGATCAAATAAGAGGAATAGAATGGCAACTAGAAAGAATCGTAAGGAGAATGGTAGTCGGGCAGATCCTAGAGGGTCAAACCCACACTCGTATGGGGAGAGTTTTTCTGCGTCCGGGTTCATTTGTGGTAACCAGAAGGATACAATTGCTAAAACTGATGATAAGGCTACTGTAATAAGAAAAATAGTCGTAATTAAGTTCATTATCTTTCCCTGGGGTTTAACCAAGACTAAATGATTGGAAGTCACTTGTACTAATTTAATACTAGAAAGATATGAGCCTCATCAGTAAATAGATACGTAAAGGAATAGTCACACTACGTCAACAAAATGTCAGTATCAGGCAGCGGCCTCAAAACCGAAGTGGTGTTCAGATGTGAAGTGGTATTGGATTTGTCGGAGGAGGCAAACGGCCAGGAAGGTTGATCCAATAATAACGTGTAGTCCGTGGAATCCTGTGGCTACGAAGAATGTAGAGCCGTAGACCCCGTCTGCAATTGTGAAAGGTGCCTCATAATATTCTATGGCTTGTAGGGCAGTGAAGTAGAATCCTAATAAAATCGTGAGCCCGAGTGACTGAATAGCTTGTTTTCGCTCGCCCTCCATAATGCTGTGGTGAGCTCATGTGACTGTCACCCCTGATGCTAATAATACTGCTGTATTTAGAAGGGGTACTTCAAAGGGGTCTAGTGTGGTAATTCCAGTTGGTGGTCAACATCCCCCTAGTTCAGGTGTTGGGGCTAAGCTTGAGTGATAGAAAGCTCAGAAGAACCCAAGGAAGAAAAACACTTCTGATGTAATAAATAAAATTATACCATAGCGTAGGCCCTTTTGTACTGGGGGTGTGTGATGTCCTTGGAAGGTGCCCTCCCGAATAATATCACGTCATCACTGGATTATGGTAAGAAGAAGAAGGATTAATCCAAGGGTTATTAATGTTGTTGAGTGGAAGTGAAACCAGATTGCTAGGCCGGATGTTATTAGTAGAGCACCGACGGCTCCGGTTAGTGGTCATGGGCTGGGGTCGACCATATGATATGCATGTGCTTGGTGTGCCATTAGACGTTTTCTTGCAGGTAGAGGCTTAGTAGAAGTACAAATACATAAGCTTGAATTATTGCAACCGCAACTTCTAGAAGTGTAAGAAGGAATAGAACGGCGGCCGTTAAGATTGCCACTGTTGGTATTATAGGCATTAATACAAATACGGCGGTAGCAATTAGTTGAATGAGTAGATGGCCCGCAGTTAAATTGGCTGTGAGTCGTACCCCTAGCGCTAACGGTCGGATAAACAGACTAATTGTTTCGATAATAATTAGTACTGGAATAAGTGGAATTGGGGTCCCTTCTGGAAGAAGGTGTCCAAGGGCAACGGTTGGTTGATTGCGCATTCCAATAATTACTGTGGCAAGTCATAAGGGTACAGCAAATCCCATGTTTAAAGATAATTGAGTTGTTGGTGTGAAGGTGTATGGAAGAAGGCCTAATATATTAATAGTAATTAAAAAGACTATCAAGGACGCAAATAATAAGGCCCATTTGTGCCCCCCTGTGTTTAGGGGTAATAATAGCTGGTTGGTGAATCGGTTAATGAATCATGTTTGAAGGGTAATTAGTCGGTTGTTTAATCATCGGGATGGGGGTGTTGGAAATAGTATTCAGGGGAGTGCGATTGCGACGGCAATAAGTGGAATTCCTAGGAAGGAGGGGCTTGCAAATTGGTCAAAAAAGCTTATTATCATGGTCAGTCTCAAGGCTCAGTTTTGTGTTTTTCTTCACTCATAGGCACGGGTTCGTTTGGTGCCGTATGGCTTAGAATTTTGGTGGGGATGATGGTAAGAAAGACAATTCATGAAAACACTAGAATAGCAAATCAAGGGTTGGGGTTTAATTGGGGCATTTCACTAGAGGTGGTCGGTAGTCACCAAACTTTGGCTTAAAAGGCCAACGCTTTGTCCAATAATTAGCTTTCTAGTGAGGCGTCTTCTAGTATTAATGAGGATCAGCTTTCAAAGTGTTCTAGTGGAACGGCTTCAACTACAATTGGCATAAAGCTGTGATTGGCACCACAGATTTCAGAGCATTGTCCATAGAAGAGCCCTGGGCGGGAGGCAATAAAGGCAGTTTGGTTTAGTCGTCCTGGCACTGCGTCTATTTTTACTCCTAGAGATGGGACGGCTCATGAGTGTAAAACGTCTTCAGCGGATACTAGCACACGAATAGGTGATTCTATTGGAACAACCATTCGGTGGTCTGTCTCTAGTAATCGGAATTGACCTGGTGTGAGGTCTTGAGTCGGGATTATATAGGAATCGAAGCCGAGGTCTTCATAATCCGTGTACTCGTAACTTCAGTATCACTGGTGTCCTATGGCTTTAATTGTTAGATGGGGGTCATTAATTTCGTCTATAAGATATAAAATTCGAAGGGATGGCAGTGCAATCAAGACTAGAATGACGGCTGGTAAAACGGTTCATACAATTTCGATTTCTTGGGAGTCTAAGATATATTTGTTGGTAAGTTTGGTTGAAACCATTGCAATAATAATGTAAAGTACTAGGGTACTAATTAAAAATACAATTATTAGGGCATGGTCGTGGAAGTGAAGAAGCTCTTCTATAACGGGTGATGCCGCGTCTTGGAATCCTAGTTGTGTGGGATGTGCCATTAAGCCTTGGGCTTAAGACATACAGGGATTTAACCTGCAATTTCACCTTGACAAGGTGATGTAATCTGCATTTTACTAATGTCTTCAGAAGAAAGTGACAGAGTGGTTATGTGACTGGCTTGAAACCAGTACATGGGGGTTCAATTCCTCCCTTTCTCGTTAGTTTGATTGAACTCGTACGAACGCTGGCTCCTCGAATGTGTGATAGGGGGGAGGGCAGCCGTGGAGTCATTCTACGTTCGTCATGGTTAGCTCTACTGAGGAAACTTCCCGTTTGGCGGCGAAGGCCTCTCACAGAATAAATAGGAATATAATTACTGCTACCAGGGAAATGAGTGATCCGATGGATGACACTGTATTTCACAGGGCGTAGGCGTCGGGGTAATCAGAATATCGTCGTGGCATTCCTGCCAGACCTAGGAAGTGTTGAGGGAAGAATGTGAGATTTACACCAATAAACATTACACCGAAGTGGATTTTTGTTCAAGTATCATTTAGGGTATATCCTGAAAATAGAGGGAATCAGTGGACGAAGGCTGCTATGATAGCAAATACGGCCCCTATTGATAGTACATAGTGGAAGTGTGCAACTACGTAGTATGTGTCGTGGAGAACAATATCTAGTGAAGAATTGGCTAGAACAATTCCTGTTAGCCCCCCTACGGTAAAAAGGAAGATGAACCCGAGGGCCCATAGTATGGGCGTGTCTCATTTGATAGAGCCTCCGTGTAGTGTAGCAAGTCAGCTAAATACTTTTACCCCTGTTGGAATGGCAATAATTATTGTTGCGGATGTGAAGTAGGCACGGGTGTCTACGTCTATTCCTACGGTGAACATATGGTGTGCTCACACAATAAAGCCTAGGAGACCAATAGCCATCATAGCTCATACTATACCCATGTACCCAAATGGCTCTTTTTTACCTGAGTAGTAGGCTACAACATGTGAAATGATGCCAAATCCTGGTAAAATAAGAATATATACTTCTGGGTGGCCGAAGAATCAGAATAGGTGTTGGTAAAGAATTGGGTCTCCTCCCCCTGCTGGGTCAAAGAACGTAGTGTTAAGATTTCGGTCCGTGAGAAGCATCGTAATTCCGGCAGCCAGAACTGGTAGTGAAAGAAGTAGGAGTACGGCTGTTACAAGTACGGCTCATACAAAGAGGGGAGTTTGATACTGGGAAATGGCTGGGGGTTTCATGTTGATACAGGTGGTAATAAAATTAATAGCCCCTAAAATTGATGAAACACCTGCTAGGTGGAGCGAGAAAATGGTGAGGTCTACTGAGGCTCCAGCATGAGCAAGGTTTCCTGAAAGTGGTGGATAAACTGTTCATCCTGTCCCAGCCCCAGCCTCGACTCCGGAGGAGGCTAGTAGTAGAAGAAATGATGGGGGGAGAAGTCAGAAGCTTATGTTATTTATTCGCGGGAACGCCATGTCTGGGGCCCCGATCATTAGCGGTACAAGTCAGTTTCCAAATCCTCCAATGAGAATTGGTATTACTATAAAGAAAATTATTACGAAGGCGTGGGCAGTGACGATTACATTATAAATTTGATCATCACCTAGAAGTGAGCCAGGTTGACTCAGCTCAGCTCGAATGAGGAGGCTTAAAGCAGTCCCCACTATTCCGGCTCAGGCACCAAATACAAGATAAAGGGTACCAATGTCTTTGTGGTTTGTAGAAAAGAATCAGCGCGTAATTGCCACAGGTAGGGTAGCCGAGTATTCAGGCGGTGGGTTGTAGCCCCGAAGACAGAGGTTTAAGTCCTCTCCCTATCACCAGCCCCGTGGTGAAGAAGCATGTTGGATTGCAAATCCAAAGACGTAGATTAATACCCTGCCGGGGCTTTCCCGCCTTACTAGGCTAACGGCGGGAAAGTAGATGGATGCTCGCTGGCTTGAGCGCTTAGCTGTTAACTAAGAGTTTGTAGGATCGAGGCCTTCCCATCTAGTAAGGCCTTAGTTTAATAAAAACATTTGATTTGCAATCAGAAAATGCAAGATAGACTCTTGTAGGTCTTATCCAGGGACTAGAAGATTTTCACTTCTGCTTAGAGCTTTGAAGGCTCTTGGTCTAATGCTATCCTAAGTCCCTAGGTGGCTAGCATTAAAATAGCTGGGGTTACGGGTAAAAGACCTAGTGCAAGTGTAGTGGAGAGGGTTAACGGAAGGGAACTTTGGGTTGCTTTAACTCGTCAGGGGGTAACTGAGTTGGCTGTATTGGGGGATACGGTGAGTGTCATTGCGTAGCAGAGCCGTAGATAAAAGTATAGGCTAAGGAGGGCAGCTAGGGCTATAACCGTGGCGGTAAGGGGAAAATTCTGTTTTGCCAGCTCCTGTAAAATTAATCACTTTGGTATAAATCCTGTTAGTGGGGGGAGTCCTCCTAGTGAGAGTAGAACCAAGGCAGTTGTTGCTGTTAAAATAGGGCTGTTTGATCAGGCTATTGCTAGGGTATTAATTTTTGTGGCGGAGGATGACTTTAGTGTAAGAAACGCTGCCGAAGTTATGAAGATGTAAGTCCCCAGTGCGAGGAGCGTGAGCTGTGGTGCATATTGAAGGACAATAATTATTCAACCCATATGTGCAATAGAGGAGTAGGCTAGAATTTTACGGAGTTGAGTCTGATTTAATCCTCCTCATCCCCCGGCCAATGTAGACATAAGTCCGAGTGAGGTCAGCAGGAGGGGGTCAATGGCTTGAGCTGTCTGGATAATAAGGGCGAGGGGGGCTAGTTTTTGCCAGGTCGACAAAATTAGGCCGGTTAGTAGGTCTAGCCCTTGTAGAACTTCTGGTATTCAGAAGTGTATTGGTGCTAGTCCAATTTTAAGTGCAAGGGCGGTAATAATTATTGTACTGGCAATTGGGTTTGATATATTATTTATATCCCACTCACCGGTAATTCAGGCGTTTGTTGTGCTCGCAAATAGAATTATGGCTGCTGCGGTCGCTTGGGTGAGGAAGTACTTTGTGGTGGCTTCTACTGCACGCGGGTGGTGGTGCTGTGCTATTAAGGGCACGATTGCTAGGGTATTAATTTCTAACCCTATTCAAGCTAGTAGTCAGTGGGAGCTGGCAAAGGTTAGGGTGGTCCCTAACCCTAAGCTGGATAATAGAATTATTAGTACGTAGGGGTTCATTGATGGAGGAGGGACTTTAACCGTCATGTTCGGGGTATGGGCCCGAAAGCTTAATTAGCTGACCCCATCTTAGAAAGTGGTGTAAAGGAAGCACTAAGAGTTTTGATCTCTTGGGTATGGGTTCGACCCCCTTCTTTCTAAGAACTGAGGGGATTTTAACCCCTATCAGCCACTCTATCAAAGTGGTCCCTAAGCATTCGGGCACAGTTCCTAGACTATAGTTGTGGAGGAAGGCCCGCTATTGCAACTGGTAGAGCAACATGTCATAGTACCAGGGCCAGTGTTAGTGGGAGGAAGTTTTTCCATACAAGATGTATAAGTTGATCATATCGGAATCGTGGGTAGGATGCCCGGACTCAAAGGAAAACGACTGATAAAAACGCAGCTTTAACTATCAGGCTGATTGTTGTTAATTCAGGTATGTTGGGGAAGTGGGATGCCCCTAAGAATAGAACGGCTGATAAGGTATTTATCAATAAAATGTTAGCGTATTCTGCGAGGAAAAAGAGGGCAAATGGGCCTCCTGCGTACTCTACGTTGAACCCAGAAACTAGTTCTGATTCCCCCTCTGTTAGGTCGAAAGGTGCCCGGTTTGTCTCGGCTAGTGTTGAAATATACCATATTGCAGCTAGGGGCCACGCGGGGGCTAAAAGTCAGATGCTTTCTTGAGTTGTGTTAAATGTTTGTAGGGTGTACCCCCCGGAAAAAATAATTACGGAGAGCAGAATTAGTCCCAGGCTTACCTCATACGAAATTGTCTGGGCTACTGCTCGCAGGGCCCCAATTAGTGCATATTTTGAATTTGATGCTCACCCTGAGCCTAAAATGGAGTATACTGCGAGGCTTGAGAGGGCTAGGATAAATAGAACTCCTAGGTTTAGGTCAATTACTGGATAGGGTATAGGTATGGGTGCTCATAGCGTTATGGCGAGGGTTAACGCAAGAATAGGAGTTGCTAAAAATAGAAATGGGGAGGATGTGGAGGGGCGTACGGGTTCTTTAATAAATAGTTTTACCCCGTCAGCAATTGGTTGCAATAGCCCGTAAGGCCCTACGACGTTAGGCCCTTTCCGTAGTTGTATATATCCTAAGACCTTTCGCTCGAGCAGTGTAAGAAAGGCTACTGCTAAAAGGACGGGGACAATATAGGCTAGAGGGTTGATTAAGTGATTCATCAAAGTGTTTAGCATAAACTGGGAAGAGGATTTGAACCTCTGGTGTAAAGGGCTTAGGCCTTTCGCAATTTACCATGCTCTGCCACCCCAGTATGCCCTTATTTTGGGCGGCAGGGGTTTTGGCCCTCCCTTTATCTAATTTATTTGTTTTCATCAATTAGGGGTGGGGCGTGCTTTAAGTATAGGCCCCTCTTTTCCGATCCTTTCGTACTAGGAAAAGTAGCGTTACAGATAGAAACTGACCTGGATTACTCCGGTCTGAACTCAGATCACGTAGGACTTTAATCGTTGAACAAACGAACCCTTAATAGCGGCTGCACCATTAGGATGTCCTGATCCAACATCGAGGGCGTAAACCCCCTCGTCAATATGGACTCTGGGAGAGGATTGCGCTGTTATCCCTAGGGTAACTTGGTTCGTTGATCGGCTGGTTGGCCGGATCATTTTTGGTCAGATGTTCTGCGGCTTAGAGATGTTTCTCATGGTTTTAGGGGTTTATCCCATTCCACTCGGAGGCTGTATTTTCCTCCGCGGTCGCCCCAACCGAAGGTAAAATTTCACATTCCACTAAGTTTTTACTTTTTGCGGAGTTGTTTGACGTGGCTGAATTTTGTACCTTAAGCTCCAAAGGGTCTTCTCGTCTTGTATTATTACACCCGCTTCTGCACGGATAGATCAATTTCACTGACTTGAAGGGGGATACAGTTAAGCCCTCGTTTGGCCATTCATACAGGTCTCTATTTAAAAGACAAGTGATTGCGCTACCTTTGCACGGTCAAAATACCGCGGCCGTTGAACCCGTAGTCACTGGGCAGGCTGGACCTCCTATACTCATTGATTGCAGGAGGCGATGTTTTTGGTAAACAGGCGAGGCTTGTGTTTGCCGAGTTCCTTCCCTTTCTTTTAGTCTTTCCTTTTAAATAGCACTCCAGTGTGGGGTTAACGATCAATTAGTTGCGGGGTTTTCTCGGTTTTTTTATTGTCCGCAATACTCTCTTTGGTTGGGTTCGTTATTTTCCAGTGGCTTGTCCGATCTGGTTTACACTTGTGCTTGGAGAAGAACAGGTCTTCTTGTTACTCATTTTAGCATAATTTCTCCCATGCGGGCATGGGGTAGCCTAATATTACTAGGGGAATAAGATTTTTTATCAGTATAATAAACTTTTTTCTGTCTGAGCTTTAACGCTTTCTGTTTAGATGGCTGCTTTTAGGCCCACTAGAACAGTGTGTTTTAAGTATTGTGATCTTTATCCTCCTTAAATAAGGTTGTATCCTTTGTTGGAGGGGCTGTACCCCCTCTAACTAACTCCCGTGTATCTCCCTTAAAAACTACCTTAATAAAATGTGTCTTGGTTTGGGGGGCACGGGGCTGAACTTCTATCCATTTCCTAGGCAACCAGCTATCACCAGGTTCGGTAGGTCTGTCACTTCTACCCGGAGCTCTTCCCACTCTTTTGCCACAGAGACGGGTTAGCCCTAAGTTATATAGGCTGTCTCGGGGTAGCTCACCTGGTTTCGGGGTTTCAAACTAAAGGTCTCTTTGCTTGAGGGTTCTGGCTAAATCATGATGCAAAAGGTACAAGGTTTAGTCTTTGTTTTTTGGTGCTTATATGGTTTATTTCATTTCTCTTTCAGCTTTCCCTTGCGGTACTTTTTCTATTGCGCTTGGTCGAACCTTTTCTGTCTCCCATACTCAGGTAAAAAAATGGTTTAATTTTTAGTGTTAAGTTGTGTTTTGTTATAAACATTGTTGTGTTATTTCGGTAATTAGGCTAGCTGTTTGGCTCAGGGTGACCCAATTTGCATGGATGTCTTCTCGGTGTAAGTGAGATGCTTAACTAACTCAGCCACGCCCTGGGTTTAATCCAAGTGCACCTTCCGGTACACTTACCATGTTACGACTTGCCTCCCCTTGTCAGTGCTTTGGTGTTATGAATCTTTACTGCGTATTGACAGGGGAGAGTGACGGGCGGTGTGTACGCGCCTTAGAGCCGGGTTCAAAAGGACACTCTGTTTCCTTTTTACTACTAAATCCTCCTTCAAGCACTATTTCATGTTGCATATTCGTAGTGTTCTATGAGTAGAAAATGTAGCCCATTTCTTCCCGCTTCGTACGCTACACCTCGACCTGACGTTCTGGGTTGTGCCCATTTTGCTTACTTTTATTGCCTTCACAGGGTAAGCTGGCGACGGCGGTATATAGGCTGGGGTGGCTAGAAGTGGTGAGGTTTAACGGGGGTTATCGGTTCTAGAACAGGCTCCTCTAGGGGGGTCTAAGGCACCGTCAGGTCCTTTGGGTTTCAAGCTGATGCTCGTAGTACCCGGGCGGACGTCTAATTGTATGTGGACGTCTAGGTTTATAGCTGAGCATAGTGGGGTATCTAATCCCAGTTTGTTTCTTAGCTTTCGTGGGGTCAGGTGGGTTTTATTAAAGCTACTTTCGTATAATTGGGCTTCGGACACCTAGAAGCGTATGACGGCCAAAGGGCCATTTGGCTTTATTATTCTGCATTCCTTAACCACCCTTTACGCCGTGATAATATCAACTAGGGCCTCTCGTTTAACCGCGGTGGCTGGCACGAGTTTTACCGGCCCTCTTAACCCTGACTGAGTCAAGTTTTCACTTATGGCTTAATGTCTATCACTGCTGAATTCCCTTGGGGGTGTGGCTTGGCTAGGCGTCTTGGGCTAAATCTTGTGCCTGATGCCCGCTCCTCGTCCCCGGGCAGGGGATTGAGGGCATATTCACGGGGCTGCGGAGACTTGCATGTGTAAGTTGGGTTAAAGCTGATAATAAGGTCAGGACCATGCCTTTGTGCATGCGGAGCTTACTAGGGCCCATCTTAACATCTTCAGTGTTATGCTTTGTATTAAGCTACGCTAGC